TCCTATAGACCATCTAGGAACAAGAAGATTAAATTGGAAATATCGACAGATTCCCGCGTAGTCCAAAGAAATAGGAAAATAATAATAAAAAAAAGATCCAATTTTATCTCTATCGAATTTTAATATCAGAATAGTGAATAGAATTATGGTGCAATGGGTTAGGTCCACTTACTTTTTCTTTTGTTGATTTCTAATCGATTTAATTGGAATAATGGAAAATAGGAAAGTAATGAAAATATTTTATTCAAGGAGACGACTTAATCCATATTTATTATAATTTATAATTCATTATAATAATATTAGCAAATTTATAACTATACTCTAAATTAACTCTAATTTATTAGTATGTTATCATTTCTATAATGATAAAAAATTATACGTATATTACATTATATAATTTGTTACTTTGATTTATTACAAATATCCACAATAACTTTATTCGTAATTCAAATACGAATACTAGCCTCAGATTTTTTTTTATTTATGAAAAAACCAAAGCCCCTTATCGGATTTGAACCGATGACTTACGCCTTACCATGGCGTTACTCTACCACTGAGTTAAAAGGGCTCGTTTGATTCAATTCCTGAATAAATTCACTAGCCACTATGAGTTTAGTATATAGACTTATTATAATATATGTACATATAAGACTATATCTTATATTTATAGCGGTTCGTTCAGAAATGAAAAATTTGACTTGTCTGTTAAATTAAATAAAATTCTAGGGGAGGATATACTAGTGAATATAGTTAAAATAAAATGGTTTATTGATATTGGATTTGATAAATAGAAATGCAATGACAATGTATTTTTTTCGATCCTAATTGGAATTGACATCATAACGAAATTTATTTGATTGATACACGTACCTACTAATTTAACAGGGATCCAACATATCTCATTGAATGATTGATAAAGAAATTTGGCGCAGCCTCTGAACTAAATTATGAACTAAATTATTGGCGGAAAAAATCCTATAGAATCGTGAAAGATGGAAAGATCCTCCATCTCGAGTCATACCATCCCATTATATTGACAATTTTTAAAATTGTGCATACTATCAGCATAGTATCCTGGCGGTCGTTCAAGTATGATATGCCCCCATCGTCTAGTGGTCCAGGACATCTCTCTTTCAAGGAGGCAGCGGGGATTCGACTTCCCCTGGGGGTAGGGTACTACGAAAGGAAGTTGATCATGGATTATCAATAAGCCTGGAATTTATTCTTCCTGGGTCGATGCCCGAGCGGTTAATGGGGACGGACTGTAAATTCGTTGGCAATATGTCTACGCTGGTTCAAATCCAGCTCGGCCCAAAAATCCGCCGATCTACACACGAAATGGTATCATATAACCCATTTTGTGCTCTCCAGAAATGCCCGATCCCCAGCACTATTTATTTACTTTACTCTATTTTTCCAACAAATTAGGATCTTGATAATGATCTATATTCATATCAGGATCTGTAAGTGTAAAATACAATCGAAGGAAAGGGATAAAGAAAAAACCCTTTTCATTGAAAGAGTAATTATCCCATTTATTTGTCAATAACGAAAGGATTACTAGTAATCCAGGTCGGTCTCACTAAAGCGAAGCGCATACCCATATGATATTATATATATCACTCGCGGCTCTGTTACAACACGCCAATTTGAATCTAAATTCAAAATTGAAGGGGTTAGAATAAAATAATAAAAATATGTATACATAATACTTTATTTTATTATTGTATTTACTTGGGATTGTAGTTCAATTGGTCAGAGCACCGCCCTGTCAAGGCGGAAGCTGCGGGTTCGAGCCCCGTCAGTCCCGACGGATCCAATAAAAAAATATATAAACTCCGCTCTCTCTTTTTTGTGAAAGTAAGTCGAATTTCGTTTTTATCATCAATCGGGGAATTTTCATTTCTTTGACTAGTACTGATTCGATTGATGAGCGATAGACATATGTGGATTAGGACAATTATTGGTAGCATCACATTCAGGATTCCAAGAGATACCATACTGTACCGGGTATGGCTTTTTTCGATTACTGCTACTCTGTCGAATAGAGTAGAGTACTTTATGTTTCCCGGAAGTACATATAGAAAGGGAATTTGCATGATATAAAATAACTTAGTTATTGTAATAGAATACTTTCAGGGATCGCTTTTTTATTAGGGGAGCGCTATTTTTTTATTAAGGGGTTTCCTTGAAAGAACAAACTTTATTTATTTTTATATAAAAATAAATAATAATAAATAATTATAGTTAATTTGATGGAATATTAGATTTTTTATACCGAAACTTGTACTCGTCTTTATCATCTTTCTTTTGTTTTCCGAGGAGATTAGATTCGCTCAGTAAAAAAAGAAGTTTCGAACTTAACTCTTTCCCCCCTCCTTTTTTTTATTTATCTTCTATTGTTTGTTGTGGGTTGTTTAGAATCAATGGTAAGTGTACGGGCGGTTCAATGATACTTCATCAGATGGTTGTACAAAAGGGGCAGTAGGTTATATAAAAGAAAGAATAAAAAAGAATGATAAATAAAAAAAAGTAAAATTATTGGTTGGATCAGGAAAAAAAATTGGAGTTCGGTATGGATAAAAGATTGTCCTATGTTATACTATTCAATTCTTGACGATGAGTTGATTTGATAGTGCAGATATTGTTATTCATGATATTGATCCGATTCGATATCATCGAGATGTAATTCATCCCATTGAATTTACAAGCGAAAGATTTATTATCTCTATGGGATTAACTCCCGAGTTATTGCGAATTAAATTAAAGAAAAACGAAACAATGAGATTATGGAAGTAAATATTCTCGCATTTATTGCTACTGCACTGTTTATTCTAGTTCCTACCGCTTTTTTACTTATAATATACGTAAAAACAGTCAGCCAAGGTGATTAATTTGAATTAAACTGGACTTTTTAGTTCTTATCAAGAATTGAAGAGACGAAAGGGATTCAAATTTCGCGTCTTAAATGAACTAGGCAGACTAGAATTCGCCGTATTCTATGAAATAAATACGATAGTATGGTAGAAAGATTCAGATATTTCTTTCTACCATACTATCTACTATTGTTATTGTAGTGTATATAAGGTGTATTGTAATCCGGATTAATTTAATAGAGATCAATCTATAATAGTATCGTCAGATTTCTATATATCGGTATATATATGTATATCAATTATATATTATATATAATGTATATAGTGCCTCCCACCAATTCGATTTCTTTGCTTTATGCACCTGTCTTATATTTCTATTTAATTTGTGTTGATTTCAATCAATTTGAACTAATTGAAAAGCGACTCGTACGATTCTAATTCCCAGATTGCTGATTATTTTCAATATGAATTCCGATCAAAAGAATCAAGGGCCTCTTTGATGGGTATAATAAAAGAAAATTAAAGTAATCTTTTTATTAGCATAGCATTCTGACGAAGAGGTCATTGATCGATCAGTTTCCAGATGATCTATGGAAACTCCTTCGAATTTCGAAAAAAAAGGGGGGGCTAAAGGATTAGTAAACCTCTTTTAACGTTTGAATAGTGAGTTCAATAAAAAGTGAGTTCAATAAAATAAGTACAACATAAATCAAATTTTCAAAATATTAAAACAAACGGGAAGTGCACAATATGCGACTCGCCCAAGACAAGACACTATTTTAGTCTGTGTAGTATCTCGTTAAAGAACTACTATGTCGGTGTTGTTTCCGATAGAAAATGTGTATCTACGTAACTGTAATGTAATAACAGAACTATTTTATTTTTGAATAATAAAAAAGGAACCAAAAAAGTAAAATAAAAAAAGTTCAACTCTTTCTCACGGTCCATATCTAATTTTAGTAAGAGTCGGTTCATCGAAATAGAAAATTGATCAAGAATTAAGTTGGAATAAATTTACTACCATTTGTATTTCTTTTACTTTGTATTCTTTTTACTTTCGAAATACAAACACGTAAATAATTGAAATATTTGTTTGATTGAAAGAATATTCTTCATATATATTATTCATAAACTATATTACTACACTAAAACCCAAGAAAATTTTGAAATGCAGATATTTTTTTATTTCTATTTCAATTTAAAAATTGAATTTTAAATTGAAATAGTGTTGAAAGAGTGAAATTTCAACTAAAAAAAGCTTTTCAGACCTGAACGATTCATAAAAAATTTGATACAGTTTAATTCCTACAACTCAATTACAATTAGTAATACTTCTAGAGTCCACTTCTTCCCCATACTACGAGTGAAAGAGAAAATGTAAAGACTACCATTAAAGCAGCCCAAGCGAGATTTACTATATCCATGTGAATTATGTCCCCTATCTCTATGACGAAATTCTTGAATTATTGTTCACTAATAAATAATAGTGGAATCACTGGCGCAGAGTCAAAAATTCTAACCTAAGATCGTTGATGAAACAATCCAATAAATCCAACTTTAACTTATTAACTTAACTTATAAGGAGTCTTATAAGAATTCTAGTATAATCAGAAAAGATTAAGCACAAGAAAAATATGCGGAGACCCCCTTGGAAGTATCAAAGAAATGCTACTAATATATAGTATGTAGAAATAAGAAAAATAGATTCTTTTTTTGTTGCCCTTCATTAAGTTAAATAAAAAGTATAAAAAAAAAAAAAAGAATAAAAAAAATAGAATATTATAGAATATAAGGTAGATCACTACCTAGCCCATACCCTATTTCTTTCCCATTTTCTTTTGATCTAATCCTTAACTTAACGTCTCCTTATTGTCTCTATGAAAGACGCCCTATTATGTTTTTGACTAGAGGTTAACGAAAAAAGAAAACGGGTATATACAAAACAGGTATATACTAAGTAAAAGCCAATTACTCAGTCAATCGAATTAATATTGATTGCGGAGTACGCAAAGACTTTGATGAATATGTATACAAAGTCTCTTATGGCCTTTCCGCAACTAAAATAAAAACGGAATTCGATTTCCGTCCTGCTATCCAATCGAATTCCAAACTCGGCTCGTAGAC